AACATCACTATTGTAAGAATTGCAAACCCTTATGGGAATCCTAATATCCTTGCAGAATTTATAGCCGGACAATTAAAGAATAGAGTTTCATTTCGAAAAGCAATGAAAAAGGCTATTGAATTAACTGAACAGGCGAATACAAAAGGAATTCAAATACAAATAGCAGGGCGTCTTGACGGAAAAGAAATTGCGCGTGTTGAATGGATTAGAGAAGGTAGAGTTCCTCTACAAACCATTCGAGCTAAAATTGATTATTGTTCCTATCCAGTTAGAACGATTTATGGGGTATTAGGTATAAAAATTTGGATATTTGTAGACAAAGAATAATATTCTATAGATTGATAGAACATAATAGGACAAACTTTTTTATTCTTTTTTTTTTTTTTGATTTAATCACAAACCAAAAAAGATTGCAGTAATTGTATAGGGTTAAATAAAAATTGGATTGATAATTTAATATACTTGCTATGCTTAGTGTGTGACTCGTTGGTTTTTTAGAGCCAGAATTTAAAAAACTGACTAACCTCAACTATGAACTAAGAAATACAGAATTAATAATAATAACCAACTCATCGCTTCGTACTATCTAAATCCAAAATCAAAAGAAAAAAAAAATAGTCAAGATATGATATATCAATTATATCATTGTAGCAATTGTAGCAATTGAAATCCTTTATACATAAAAAAAGAAATAAAATTAGAATTCTAAAGCAAAATAGAAAATAATACAGACAAATAACAAATCAAAGGAAGGGTGAAAGAAAGAAAGAAAAAACAATATCAATGCTATAGATTCCAATATGTACGGTCTGATGGGGCATCTCATAAAAAACAATGTAATAAAGCATCAGTACAAATAAATAAATGAAGTAAATAAATGAAGCTATTCATAGAACAAAAAAAATCAAGAGCCTCGACGAGCCAATAAAGACTAAGAAAATTGACTCAAAAATCAATATCATTCGAAGCTCCTTTGTAGAATTCAGTAAGACCTAAGCATCAATCTACAAGCGATGGGAACGACGGAACCTGTGAATCCATAAGATTCTATTGAAAAAAATCTTACTGATTTATTGGGCAGGATGGCGAAAGAAACCAGGAGACGATTTATTTATTCTGAGAAATCATGGGTTAACCCTACAAATCCTCAAATGAAGAAAAGAAAAAAAAACAGAAATATTGAAAGAGTCAACATTCGTCCGCGAAGGTTTTGATCTTATTGGCTTTCGATTTTAAGCAGCCATCGACATCGAATAGCTCGAATAAGATAATTAGAATAATATTCTAATTTCTAATAATGATAAAAAAAAGAAAGAAAATCAATAAAGATTCGTTATAACGTTATAACAAAGACGGCATTCTATTATATAGAAATAATTATCGAAAAATCTATATTCTAGTCTATTTTATATCAAATATTTCGAGTTTTTAATAGTTTGGTTTCTATAGAGAATAAGAAATACAAATACGATATACAAATTTCTAATGAATAGGTTAGTAGAAATTTCAAAAAATACAAAAATACTATGATTAAGTATATTATATATCAATTACATGTCTATTTTTTGAATCATTTCATTCGCGAGGAGCTGGATGAGAAGAAACTCTCATGTCCAGTTCTGTAGTAAAGATGGAATTTTGAAAGAACCATCCATTATAACCCCAAAAGAATCAGATTCCGTAAACAACATAGAGGAAGAATGAAAGGAATATCGTATCGAGGCAATTCTATTTGTTTCGGTAGATATGCTCTTCAAATACTTGAACCCGCTTGGATTACATCTAGACAAATAGAAGCGGGACGACGGGCAATGACACGAAATGCACGCCGCGGTGGAAAAATATGGGTACGCATATTTCCGGACAAACCGGTTACCTTAAGACCTACAGAAACACGTATGGGTTCTGGGAAAGGATCTCCTGAATATTGGGTAGCTGTCGTTAAACCAGGCAGAATACTTTATGAAATGGGAGGAGTAACAGAAAATATAGCCAGAAAAGCGATTTCCATAGCAGCGTCAAAAATGCCTATACGGACCCAATTCATTATTTCAGGCTAGGAATCGAGAAGCAAAAGAAAAAAGAAAAGCCTTTTAGATGAATAGCCTGAAATAATGAAATGGGAAGTTTTTTTGGTTGGTTGTTTTGAACAAATAATATTTCTTTTTTTTTTTTTGCCTTTGCATTGAACTAAAAGAATCAAAAAGGATATGATTCAATCTCAAACCTATTTGAATGTAGCAGATAATAGTGGAGCCCGAAAATTAATGTGTATTCGAATCATAGGAACTAGTAATCGACAATATGCTCATATTGGTGACGTTATTGTTGCTGTGATCAAGGAAACCGTTCCAAATTCTCCTCTAGAAAGATCCGAAGTGATTCGAGCTGTAATTGTGCGTACTTGTAAAGAATTCAAACGTAACAACGGTATGATAATACGATATGATGACAATGCCGCAGTTATTATTGATCAAGAAGGAAATCCAAAAGGAACTAGAATTTTTGGTCCAATTGCTCGTGAATTAAGACAATTCAATTTCACTAAAATAGTTTCATTAGCACCTGAAGTGTTGTAAAATCAAAGATTCTAAGATGTAAAATGAGATATAAAATAAAAAATTTTAGATGAGATCATGATATAGTTATAGTATTTAAATGAAAAAAATAGAATTATAAATTCCAATTAACAATTAACCAATTAATTAGTAGTTAGTAGATTGTTTTTCATGCATATATCTTTCTTTCATATTTATTGAATTTATTTTTTTAATAAAATATTAAAAAAATAAAATAAATTCAATAAATAAAAAATATAGTTAATTCAGAAGAATTAGAAAAATATGTTAATTATATCAAAAGTAGGGGGCAAGAAGAATTTTTTCTCATGGGTAAGGACACTATTGCTAACATAATAACCTCTATACGAAATGCTGACATGGATAGAAAAGGAACTGTTCGAATACTATCTAATAACATCACCGAAAACATTATTAAAATACTTGTACAAGAGGGTTTTATTGAAAACGTGAGGAAAAATCAGGAAGGCAATAAAAATTTTTTTGTTTTAACCCTACGCCATAGAAGGAATCGGAAAGGGCCATATAAAGCTAATCTAAATTTAAAACGGATCAGTCGACCGGGCTTACGAATCTATTCTAACTATCAAAAAATTCCTAGAATTTTAGGCGGGATGGGGATTGTCATTCTTTCTACTTCTCAGGGTATAATGACAGATCGACAGGCTCGACTCGAAAAAATCGGTGGAGAAATCTTGTGTTATATTTGGTAATCTTTGCGATATCTGAATTGTATCCGACTTCTTACTTCTTATTTGAAAAAATAAAAGAATGGATTTCTAATATCATTCCTCCTCAATTAGTTGATACTTCAAGAAAATTTTCGATAAAAAAAAAAAAGGATCCGCTCTAATTTTTTTTGTATGTATAAGAGATAAAGTCAAAAAGGGAAGTCATTCTAATTCGACCAAAGACATCTAATTTTTTTAGATTAAAAAAAAAAAAAATTGGAATGATTTTCTTAAGTAGTTTTTTCAACTTCCCTATTCTGTTCATAGGACTATAATTTAAGATTTGAACAAAAAACTTTTTTTCTTTAAAAAATATGTATATTCACAATTAAGGAATGGCAAATATGAAAATAAGGGCTTCAGTTCGTAAAATTTGTGAAAAGTGTCGACTGATACATAGACGGGGGCGAATTCGAATAATTTGCTCCAACCCAAAGCATAAACAAAGACAAGGATAATCTTTATAAACTTCGAAACAAAGGCTCCCTAAAGAATCCACTGTACAAACAAAAAAAGGATCTTTTTGGACATAAAATGGATATATCCACATACCTTTGACTTATATTTATGAGATGATAAAATATGACAAAATCTTTCCAAAAAATAGGTTCACCCAAGAAGGGGCGTATTGGTTCACGTAAGAATATACGTAAAATACAAAAAGGGGTTATTCATGTTCAAGCAAGTTTCAATAATACTATTGTGACCGTTACAGATATACGAGGTCGGGTGATCTCGTGGTCCTCCGCGGGCACTTGCGGATTTAGGGGCACAAGAAGAGGGACACCTTTTGCTGCGCAAACCGCAGCGGGGAATGCTATTCGTACAGTCGTGGACCAAGGTATGCAACGAGCCGAAGTCATGATAAAAGGCCCGGGTCTCGGAAGAGATGCGGCATTAAGAGCTATTCGCAGAAGCGGTATACTATTAAGTTTCGTTCGGGACGTAACTCCTATGCCCCATAATGGCTGCAGACCCCCTAAAAAACGACGCGTATAAAAATAAAAAATTTCAATATTTAATATTGAAGAAATTTCAAGAGAAATAAATAATTCAATGATTTGATTAAAAAAGAATAGTATTATGGTTCGAGAGAAAGTAACAATATCTACTCGGACACTACAGTGGAAATGTGTTGAATCAAGAGTGGACAGTAAGCGTCTTTATTATGGGCGCTTTATTCTATCTCCGCTTATGAAAGGTCAAGCTGACACAATAGGCATTGCACTGCGAAGAGCTTTGCTTGGAGAAACAGAAGGAACATGTATCACACGTGCAAAATCTGAGAAAATATCACACGAATTTTCTGCTATAACAGGTATTCAAGAATCAGTACATGAAATTTTAATGAATTTGAAAGAAATTGTATTAAGAAGCAATTTATATGGAACTCGTGATGCGTCCATTTGTGTCAAAGGTCCAGGAGATGTAACTGCTCAAGACATCATCTTACCGACTTCTGTGGAAATCATTGATAATACACAACATATAGCTAGCCTAACAGAACCAATTGAGTTGTATATTGAATTAGAAATCGAGAGGAATCGCGGCTATTGTCTAAAACCGGCAAATAACTTTCAAGAAGGAAGTTTTCCTATAGACGCCGTATTCATACCTGTTCGAAACGCAAATCATAGTGTTCATTCTTATGGAAATGGGACTGAAAAGCAAGAAATACTTTTTCTTGAAA